GAATGAGTGATGATCAAATGGTTTTTACTCAGAAAACCTTTGAGTTTAGCTTTGGCTTTCTTAAATCATCGTGGTTCTAGTATGAATCTGAGGTTTCAATTGATTCATAGGGTCTCAACAAGAGAATCCCTATAAAAAAAAAGATAGGGAAGAGAAGATTCAAGAGGCCTGTCACGATTAACATAAAGAAAGATGGATGAGCCAACTTGAGATTTTATTTCTTGGCATTATCATCACAAAGAAGAGATTCCGGATTTTTCTTACTTCGTATCTTTGGGTCAAATCGAGTCAAGCGGCTAAGCCACAAGAAGTTTGAAACTCTCTATTCCATATCCGTTGAACCCAGTATTTGTGTGTTTCGGCTTGAGCCGTACGAGATGAAATTCTCATATACGGCTCTCAGAGGGGGAGTCTTTCTTGGGTTACCTATCTCAATAAAGTATATGATTGGTTCGAGGAACGTCTCGAGATTCAAGCGATTGCAGATGATATAACTAGTAAATATGTTCCTCCTCATGTCAACATATTTTATTGTCTAGGGGGGATTACGCTTACTTGTTTTTTAGTACAAGTAGCTACGGGTTTTGCTATGACCTTTTACTATCGTCCAACTGTTACAGAGGCTTTTTCCTCTGTTCAATACATAATGACTGAGGTCAACTTTGGTTGGTTAATTCGATCAGTTCATCGATGGTCAGCAAGTATGATGGTTCTAATGACGATCTTGCACGTATTTCGTGTGTATCTTACAGGTGGGTTTAAAAAACCCCGCGAATTAACTTGGGTTACAGGGGTGGTTCTGGCTGTATTGACCGCATCTTTTGGTGTAACTGGTTATTCCTTACCTCGGGACCAAATTGGCTATTGGGCAGTAAAAATTGTAACAGGCGTGCCTGAAGCTATTCCTATAATAGGATCACCCTTGGTAGAATTATTACGTGGAAGTGCTAGTGTGGGCCAGTCCACTTTGACTCGTTTTTATAGTTTGCATACTTTTGTATTGCCTCTTCTTACTGCCGTATTTATGTTAATGCACTTTCCAATGATACGTAAGCAAGGTATTTCAGGTCCTTTATAGAGAAGGCAGATTATATATATTTGTAATTTATCATATCGGGGAGGAACAAGAGTCTTTCATTGCTACAAATATGGATTATTAAAGAATAAGGCATGTTATTTGGATACTTCTATTCAACTCTGAAGTATTGTTTATTTGATACGAATCGAATAGTTGAAGTATATTTTCCTAAAAGAGGATGGATTATGGGAGTGTGTGACTTGAACTATTGATTGGTCCATGCAGATATATGATTTTATCCGCCACGTTGAAATTCACAACCTAACGTGTCTCCGCATCCAACCATCACGTTAGTCCCTTTAATGTAGCATAGGATAGGCTGGTTCGCTTGAGGAGAATATTTTCTATGATCATACCCGAATCATGTCATGCATGAACAGGCTCCGTAAGATCCCTAGAATAAGTGATGTGGAATGATCCAATGTTCTATTTATTCCACTTTGTTTTATTTTTCTTTTTTTTTTTAGTAATTTTCTTATAATTAATTTATAGTATTAGTATTTCGTATTAATTTGATAATAATCTTAGTAAGTTTTTTATAGTATGTAGATGCATTCATTTCCTCTGCATCGACCCTGATCTATGATACTATTGGAGTTCAATAAGGGATCTAAGGAAGAACAGGGGCTAGACTTTATTAGTAACAAGTAAAAATTTTGTATTTTTGTATGTAATACAATCGAGATGTTGTGGGGATGAATACCAACCAAAAGACATGAGACAATCCAAAAAGCACTTGATCATGATCAAATTTGTAAGTCTACTTGGATATTGAGCATTTCCTTGTTGCCAGAACTTAATTCTTTGCAATGAATAATGAATCGTTGAAACTCGGGGAAATGGAATTTTATAAATCTTTTCTTACATAGAGTCATTCTACATTATATATGTAGATATGTATGAAATATAGATCTTCTATGGACCTATTTATGTTCTATGGATCTATTTCTGTGATTCTTTTGATTCTTGCTCGAGCCGGATGATAAAAAATTATCATGTCCAGTTCCTTTGGGGGATGGATCCACAAGAATTCACCTATCCAAATAACAAAGAAACCTGATTTGAATGATCCTGTATTAAGAGCTAAATTGGCTAAAGGGATGGGACATAATTATTATGGAGAACCTGCATGGCCCAATGATCTTTTATATATTTTCCCAGTAGTAATTCTAGGCACTATTGCATGTAATGTGGGCTTAGCAGTTCTAGAGCCGTCAATGATCGGTGAACCGGCGGATCCGTTTGCAACTCCGTTGGAAATATTACCCGAATGGTACTTCTTTCCTGTATTTCAAATACTTCGCACAGTACCCAATAAGTTATTGGGTGTTCTTTTAATGGTTTCAGTACCAATAGGATTATTGACAGTACCTTTTTTGGAGAATGTCAATAAATTCCAAAATCCATTTCGCCGTCCAGTAGCTACAACAGTCTTTTTGATCGGTACCGCAGTAGCTCTTTGGTTAGGTATTGGAGCAACTTTACCTATTGAGAAATCCCTAACTTTAGGTCTTTTTCAAATTGATTAAACCGTGAAATACCACGATATAGGTATCTAAGGAAGGTCCCCTTCTGGATCTTCCCTAGATACATCAATCTTATTATGATCTATTCTGCAAATATATCGACCGTGTCGGAGATTAAAAACTTATTCTATTCTTTTTTATTTCTAAAAACTAAAAAAGAAAAAATCCCAAAGGATTTAAAATGAAAACTTTTTCTTAGGTAAATTTATTGCAAAATGCTCCTGTAGAGTGCCTAATATCTGTTTTACATCTTCTATGCGAAAATATTCCATTTTCAGAAGATCTTCTTTACTGTGACTCAAAAGGTCCAATAATGTATGTATATTGGACCTTTTGAGACAATTATAGGTCCTGGAAGACAATTCTGATTGGTCAATAAAAATATATGTTAATGGAATTCCTTTTTTGTTTTTCTTGAGATTAGTGAATCTGTCTTGAAAGGAAAAAACGGGTAGATTCCATCTGTTTTCATTCTCCTCGAAATTCATGTCCTCTTCCTCTGCATGTAGAAAAGGAATAAATAAATCAATCAAATTACGAGAAGCTTCATAAAGTGCTTCTTTAGGAGTTAAACTTCCATTCGTCCATATTTCTAGAAAGAGTATCTCTTGTTTTTCATTCCCATTCCCATACGAATGAATACTATGATTCGCATTTCGAACAGGCATAGATACAATATCTATAGGATAACTTCCATCGTGAGAGTCGTTTGTGGATTTCATACGATATCCGCGATCTCTCTTGATTTGTAATTCAATACACAAATCAATTGGTTCTGTCAGGTTAGCTATATGCTGTGTCGTGTCAACTATTTCTACAGAAGGTGGTGAGATGATATCTTGAGCTGTTATGTATTTGGGACCCCTAACGCAAATGGATGCGTCCCTAACTCCATAGAGATTACTTCTCAATACAATCTCTTTCAAATTTATTAAAATCTCATGTACTGATTCTTCAATACCTGCTATCGTAGAATATTCATGCAGCACATTTTCAGATGTTGCACGTGTGATACATGTTCCTTCTATTTCTCCAAGTAAAGCCCTTCGCATGGCAATACCTATGGTATCGGCTTGACCTTTCCTAAGCGGGGACAGAGCGAAACGACCATAATAAAGACGCTTGCTGTCTACTCTTGACTCAACACATTTCCACTGTAGTGTTCGAGTGGATCCTGCTACTTCTTCTCGAACCATACTATTATTTTTCTTTTATTTATGATTATTGGTTATGATTATTGGATCAGATCATTGAATCATTTATTTCTCTTAGAATCTCTTGAATTCTTATTTCTATACACGTCTTTTTTTGGGGGGGCGACATCCATTATGCGGCATGGGTGTTACATCACGTACGAAACTTAATAGCATCCCATTTCTACGAATGGCTCGTAATGCCGCATCTCTTCCGAGACCTGGACCTTTTATCATAACTTCTGCTCGTTGCATACCCCGATCAACTAATGTACGAATAGCATTAAATGCCGCGGCTTGAGCAGCATAAGGTGTTCCTTTTCTTGTGCCTCTGAATCCAGAAGTACCTGCGGAAGCCCAAGAAACCACCCGACCTCGTACGTCTGTAACAGTTACAATAGTATTGTTGAAACTCGCTTGAACATGAATAACTCCTTTTGGTATTCTACGTTCATTCTTATTTGAACCAATACGTGCATTCTTACGTAAACCAATTTTTGCTATAGGTTTTGTCATATTTCATTAGATCGTATTCATAAAAATAAAATAAAAAGAAAGAAGAATCAGAAATCTACATAAAGATACGGATACGGGAATATCCATTTCATATGAAAACGAATCCTTTCTTCTTCTTTCTTTTTACATGTACATGGGTTTTTCTTTTAAAAAGTTCTTGATTTAGAACTTGAGAAGGATTACCCCTGTCTCTGTTTATGTCTCGGATTGGAACAAATGACTATAATTCGCCCCCGCCTACGAATCAAGCGACATTTTTCACAAATTTTACGAACAGAAGCCCTTATTTTCATATTTATCATTCCTTACTTTCATTCGGAATCTATTTTTTTTGGAAACAAAAATCAGTTTATTGTATTTTTGAACTTCGAATTATATCCCTACGAAAAGGATGTTTAAAATAATGATCTAATCGTTCGAATCTTTTTTGCGAAGTCTATAAATTATACGTCCCCTGGTTGAATCATAACGACTCATTTCGATTTTGACTCTATCTCCGGGTAGTATACGTATAAAACTGCGCCGGATTCTTCCTGAAATATAACCTAGAATTAGATCTTCATTATCTAACCGAACTCGGAACATACCGTTGGGAAGTGATTCAGTAATTAAACCCTCATGAATTAATTTTTGTTCTTTCATTCCAGGGAACCCCCTTTAAGTATCAACTAATAGAGGAAGAGTTCTATAACTCACTTCTCCTCTCTATTTTACAAATAGTAAGTTCGAGAGAAAATTAGGGTACCCCAGGAGAATCACCATATAGAACACAAAATTTCTCCTCCAATTTTTTCTAGTCGAGCTTCTCGATCTGTCATTATACCTCGAGAAGTAGAAAGAATTAAAATTCCCATTCCGCCTAAAATCTTAGGAATTCGTTGATAGTTGGAATAGATTCGTAGACCGGGTCGGCTGATACGCTTTAAAATTCTTCTATTCCCTTTCCTAGTCTTTCTATGTCGTAAGGTTGAAACCAAGAAATTTTTTTGACTTTCTTGATGTTTTCGAACATTTTCAATAAAGCCTTCTCGTAAAAGTATTTTCACAATGTTTTTAGTGATATTAGTAGATACTATTTGAACTCTTCCCTTTTGATCTATGTCAGCATTTCTTATAGAAGTTATTATATCGGCAATAATGTCCCTACCCATGACGAACTATAGTTATTGGTGCCTCCTAATTTTGATATAATCAACATGCTTCTTTTTTGTTTTCTTTTTTATTGAATTTTTTTTTTAATTCTTAAATTATAAAAAATTATTAGAAATTTCAAAGTATATGTATGAGACACAATCTATTCTATTAATCAGATCTATTTCAGATATTTGAATATTCTAAATATAAATAATATATAATATATATAGATATTATATAGAATCTATAAGACTTCGGGTGCTAATGAAACTATTTTAGTAAAATTCAATTGTCGCAATTCCCGAGCAATTGCACCAAAAATTCGAGTTCCTTTTGGATTTCCTTCTTGATCAATGATAACCGCTGCATTGTCATCATATCGTATTATCATGCCGTTATCACGTTTGAGTTCTTTACATGTGCGTACAATCACAGCTCTAATTATTTCTGATCTTTCTAGAGGCATGTTGGGCACTGCTTCTTTGATTACAGCAACAATAACATCGCCAATATGAGCATATCGGTGATTACCAGTTCCTATGATTCGAATACACATCAATTCTTGAGCTCCACTGTTATCCGCTACATTCAAAAGGGTATGAGGTTGAATCATATCATTTTTATTTTAATCTCTTATTTCAATGCAAGGGATAATGGAAAAAAGAAATATTGTCTGTCCAGAGATAAAGAAATCCGTGATTGTTTTTTCATTCTCAATACTCCTTCTTCTTCTTTTACTATTGTTTACCTATCCTGAAATAAAAAATTGAGTTCGTATAGGCATTTTGCATGCAGCTATTTCCATAGCAGCTTTGGCTACAGTTTCTGATACTCCACTCATTTCATAAAGTATTCGGCCCGGTTTAACAACGGATACCCAATATTCGGGGGATCCCTTGCCCGAACCCATACGTGTTTCTGTAGGTCTTACAGTAACAGGTTTGTCGGGAAAGATACGTACCCATATTTTTCCACCACGACGCGCATATCGTGTCATTGCTCTTCGCCCTGCTTCTATTTGTCTAGCTGTGATCCAAGCAGGTTCAAGTGCCTGAAGAGCGTATCTGCCAAAACAAATATGATTGCCTCGGCAAGATATTCCCTTCATTCTACCTCTATGTTGTTTACGAAATCTGGTTCTTTTGGGGTTATAGTTGATGGTTGTTTCTGAATTCCATCTCTACTGCAGAGCCGGACATGAGAGTTTCTTCTCATCCAGCTCCTCGCGAATGAAATGATTCAATAATATTACATATACACATGTATTTATGTATTTCATTCTATCATAAAGAAAGAATATACTAATTCTTTTATATTGAATTTGTTACATAGGTAGCTCTGTATTGTATATATAACTAGGCGTGTTTGTTTATATATGTTTATATATAATGCTTCTTTCTTTTATCAAATATCAAGATTTCTAAAGTATTTTACTTTACCTCTATTGAATCACGCCAACAGTCATCCAAATAAATGAAATTCTTAAATGAAATAAAAAAAAAAAGAAAGGTTTCGCGGGCGAATATTGACTCTTTCCTCCTTCATTTGTAGGGTCAATTCATGATCATTTAGAAGAAATCCATTTTTTCTTGGTTCATTCCGCCATCCTACCCAATGAATCATTAGGATTGATTCGTTTTCAAGAAAATCCTATGTAATCACAGGTTCCATCGTTCCCATAGCTTCTCTATTAATACTTAGGCCTGAACTCTGCAATGGAGCTCTCAACAAAATATGTTATTTGTTTCCGAGTCAATCTCCTCAGTTTTTCTTAACCCGAAGCTCAATTTCATTATTCTCTATTTTTTATTATTTCTATTATCTATTTTTCTATCTTATTACCTTATTACATACATAATAACATACATAATAGACTTATCCATTCCATATTTATTATATTATTTTTAATTTATTATAATTTAGATTATTATTTTTATTATATTTCTTATTCTATTGTAATTGTATATTTTGTATTCTTATTTGATGTTGATGCTTTATAACACTGCCTTTTTTATGGAGTAATTCTTCATAAACCATACATATGGGAATCATATATCATTGATATCTTTATTCTCTCTTTCTATCATCCTTCCATTTTTCCACATCCCTTTTTTTTTCACAATTCATAATCAGATTTCTTTTTTATGAAAAGAATTTTAGTTGCTACAACTATATGATCGATTCAGTCATATAGTGACTGTTTCTTGGGATCTCGACAATACGAAGCAATAAGTTGGTTATTAGTTTTGAGTTTCTTTAGTTTTGATAGTTACTAAGTTTATAGTGGGGTCAGCCTGTTTTTTTTTATCTCAATTCTCAATTCTAAAGAAAAAACTAACGAGTCACACACTGAGCATAACAATTATACTAAAATCTAAATTAAATTATTAAATTCAAGGGTAAATCAAATTTTTATTCAACCTTCTAGAATTAGAATTGTTCGTTTTTCTTTGATTAAGAAAAAAAAAAAGAAAAAGAAGAAAAGAGTTTCTAAATTTTTTCTATTGATGAGCAGAATGGCGAGATAAAGAAAGGTCCATTATTCTTATTTTCTTATTCTTATTCTTGTTTTACAAATATCCAAATTTTGATGCCTAAGACTCCATAAATAGTTCTAATTGTATGGGAACAGTGATCAATTTTAGCGCGAATTGTTTGTAAAGGAACTCTGCCTTCTCTGATCCATTCGACACGTGCAATCTCTTTTCCGTCGATACGCCCTGCAATTTGTACTTGAATTCCTTTTGTACCCGTTTGTTCAGTTAATTCAATAGCTTTTTTCATTGCCTTTCGAAATGAGACTCTATTTTTTAATTGTAAAGCTATATATTCTGCAAGAATATTAGGTTGGCCATAAGGCTTTTCAATTCTTGTGATAGCAATGTCGAGTCTCCGGTTTACAGAATGAAACTCTTTTTGTACATTCATCTGTAATTCTTCGACTCCCCGTGTTCGTCCTTCTATTAATAAATTTGGGAATCCAATATAGATTATGACCTGAATCAAATCTATTCTTTTTTTAATTCCTATATGGGCAATTCCTTCGAAACCTGAGGATATTTTCTTATTTTTTTTTACATAGTCCTTAATACAATTCCGTATTCTTTCATCTTCTTGTAGACCCATAGAAAAATTCTTTGGTTTTGCGAACCAAAAAGAATGATGACTTTGAGTTATTCCAAGTCTGAAACCAAGTGGATTTATTTTTTGTCCCATATTTTTCTATTATTTTTCCATCCATTTTTTTCTAAATAGGAATCTAAATTTTAGATTTCTCTTTTAAAAAAATCTTTATATGACAAGTGGTTTTTTTTATCAGATAACTACGCCCTCGAGCCCGGGGTCTTAACTTTTTCACAATAGCACCTCTATTGACTTCAGCTTTACTAAGAAATAAATCAGCTTCATTCAAACCCATATTATGACTAGCATTTGCTGCTGCAGAATAAACTAATTTTAAAATTGGATAAGATGCCCGATAAGGCATTAGTTCCAGTATCATGAGTGTTTCCTCATAAGAACGTCCGCGAATCTGATCAATTACTCTTCGTGCTTTGAAAACAGACATACATATATGTTGAGCTAAAACTTTTGCTTCTCTATCCGAATTTTCGTTCTTTATCATAAAAGTTCTCCCCCGCCAATGAATGATAAGTGTCTAGGTGAAGTATAGTATAAGATAAGTCAGATAGAAAAAGAAAATAAATATGCCTATACTCTTACTATTTACTAGAAGATTCTAAGATAAAGACTCTTAAGTCTAAATACTATTAAGATAAGGCTTTTCACATGAATACTTAGTAGAACGACTAACGACGAGATTTATTATCGTTTCTCGCGTGTCTCACGAAAGTGAGAGTAGGTGCGAATTCTCCCAATTTGTGACCGACCATACGATCTGTGATATAAATAGGTAAATGTTCCTTTCCATTATGAATAGCGATTGTATGGCCAATCATTGTGGGTATAATGGTAGATGCCCGAGACCAAGTCACTATGATTTCTTTCTCCTCCCTCCTGTTGAGTTTTTCAATTCTTCCCGATAAATGATTAGCTACAAAAGGATTTTTTTTTAGTGAACGTGTCACGGCTGATTACTCCTTTTTTTACATTTTATAAATTGGCATTCTATGTCCAATATCTCGATCTTAATCTGAAGTATAATGATGAATGGAAAAAAGAGAAAATCCTTTAGCTAGATAAGGGAAGGGGCGGATGTAGCCAAGTGGATCAAGGCAGTGGATTGTGAATCCACCATGCGCGGGTTCAATTCCCGTCGTTCGCCCATCACATTATTTCCAATTCCAAAAATTCGATTTTCAATGTTCCTATTTACGGCGACGAAGAATAAAACTATCACTATATTTGTTCCTTTTCCTACTTCTTCTTCCAAGCGCAGGATAACCCCAAGGGGTTGTGGGTTTTTTTCTACCAATTGGGGCTCTCCCTTCACCGCCCCCATGGGGATGGTCTACAGGGTTCATAACTACTCCTCTTACTACAGGACGCTTACCTAGCCAACACTTAGATCCAGCTCTACCCAAACTTTTTTGGTTCACCCCAACATTACCCACTTGTCCGACTGTTGCTAAGCAGTTTTTGGATATCAAACGGACCTCCCCAGATGGTAATCTTAATGTGGCCGATTTACCCTCTTTTGCAATCAGTTTCGCTACAGCGCCTGCTGCTCTAGCTAATTGTCCACCCTTTCCAAGTGTGATTTCTATGTTATGTATGGCCGTGCCTAAGGGCATATCGGTTGAAGTAGATTCTTCTTTTTTATCAATCAAAACCCCTTCCCAAACTGTACAAGCTTCTTACAAAGCATACGGCTTTCTAGATGTATATGATGATATCTAGACAGATGGATCTTATATGAATCGTATGATGAAGTACCACATGAGTGGATATATAGGAATCCAAATCTGCCGAATCACTCATGTTATGATCTTCTACATCCTAGGTCTCCCCGTTCCGTCATCTGGCTTATGTTCTTCATGTAGCATTCAGACCGGATGACTCTATGAAATTACGTCGATACTTCCACATATTACGGGTAACGTAGGAGACATCTATATTTTTCCCCGGGGGGTCTTTCTAATTACCACTGCTTAGCTTTCAATTCGCCTCTGACCATCAAATGAAATGTGAATAACCCGTCCTCCTCTCTTTGAAACAAGGGGCGCTTCCGGTTCTGTGCGCGCTTCAAACAATTTTGTCTTCTCCATATTACCATATCTCTAGAGTCAATAATTTTCTATGAGGAACTACTGAACTCAATCACTTGCTGCCGTTACTCAACAGTTTTCTGTTGAGGTCTATCCCGTAGAGGTACTCCAATCGGATCGGTGATCGATTTCTAGGTTTCGTCGTAAACCTAATTGGTTACTTCCAATTACGTAAATCAATAGTTCAAACCGCACTCAAAGGTAGGGCATTTCCCATTGATATAGGAACTTCTGTACCAGAAACAATGGTATCTCCAATTATAGCCCCTCTGGGATGTAAAATATATCTCTTCTCACCATCCCCATAGTGTATGAGACAAATGTATGCATTTCGATTAGGGTCATATTCTATGGTTACGATTCTACCAGATATCTCTTTTTCATTCCGTCGAAAGTCGATTTTACGGTATAGACGCTTATGACCTCCCCCTCTATGCCCTGCGGTAACGATCCCTCTGGCATTACGACCTTTACCACAACGATGCTGTCCATAGATCAAATTATTTCGTGGATTGGATTTCACTTGACTGTCTACGGCTCCATTGCGTGTGCTCGGGGTAGAAGTTTTGTATAAATGTATTGCCGTGTTATTAAGTCTTTTGCTTTAAGTTCTTTTCTCTATAAGAGGTGGAATAGAATAACCCGGTTGAAGCGTAATGATCATACGTCTGTAATGCATTGTATGTCCCATAATAGGTCCCATCCTTCTACCCTTTCCCGGGAGTCGATGACTATTCATAGCTATTACCTTGACACCAAAGAAGAGTTCGACCCAATGCTTTATTTCTGTCCTAGTTGATCCTGATTCGACATTAGAAGTATATTGATTGTTCCCCAATAACCGAATACTTTTTTCTGTAAATACTGCATATTTGATTCCATCCATAAATCCATTTTCTTCCCTATGAGTTCCAGTATCGATAAGAATTCTAGTTCTTACTGTTCATATGTTATGGTATGAATATACCATACCAATTCGCTATGTATGGATGATGAGATTCCATTGATACAGAGCCAATTCCAATAGACTTATTGAATGTTCCCATTGGCGTGCATCCAGCAGGAATTGAACCTACGAATTTGCCAATTATGAGTTGGGCGCTTTAACCATTCAGCCATGGATGCTTAACGGGGATCATCGTACATCGTGAATAACCAAATTCCAATTGAAATGAAATCTTTAGGAGGAATCAATGAAACGACATCAATCCAAATCCTGGATATTCGAATTGAGAGAGATCAAGAATTCTCACTATTTCTTAGATTCATGGATCAAATTCGATTCAGTGGGATCTTTCACTCACATTTTTTTCCACCAAGAACGTTTTATGAAACTCTTTGACCCCCGAATTTGGAGTATCCTACTTTCACGTGATTCACAGGGTGCAACAAGCAATCGATATTTCACGACCAAAGGTGTAGTACTGCTTGTAGTAGTGGTCCTTATATCTCGTATTAACAATCGAAAGATGGTCGAAAGAAAAAATCTCTATTTGATGGGGCTTCTTCCTATACCTATGAATTCCATTGGACCCAGAAAGGAGACATTGGAAGAATCTTTTTGGTCTTCCAATAGAAATAGGTTGATTGTTTCGCTCCTGTATCTTCCAAAAGGGAAAAAGATTTCTGAGAGTTGTTTCATGGATCCGCAAGAGAGTACTTGGGTTATCCCAATAAAGAAAAAGCGTATCATGCCTGAATCTAACCGGGGTTCGCGGTGGTGGAGGAACCGGATCGGAAAAAAGAGGGATTCTAGTTGTCAGATATCTAATGAAACCGTAGCTGGAATTGAGATCTCATTCAAAGAGAAAGATAGCAAATATCT